AAATTCAATTCGGATTCGGATGATGAACTATACAATTATTGGATTTATACGAATAAAGAAAAAAAAGACAACTTAAGCAATGAATTTACGAATAGAATTAGAGTTCTAGACAAAGGATTTTTTGATATGGATGTACTTGAAAAAAAAACTCGATTATGCAATGATAAAACTAAAAAGGAATATTTGCAAAAAACACATGATCCTTTATTAAATGGATCCTATCGAGGTATAATAAAAAAGACGGTTTCATCCTTTATAAATGAAACTACAAAAAAAAATTTATTAGATGCTATTTTTACAAATAAAATTCATAGTATTCTGCATAATGATTATAATTCCCAAGAATTTGAACATAAAAAAAATCCTTTTAATATAAAAAAAATATTACCCAAAATTAGGTATTTTGTAACTTTAATGAATCAAGGGGAATTGACATTCAATCATAAAAATATTTCTTTAGTTTCAGAGCAAGGACAAATTGATTCAGAAAATCAAAAATTATTTTTCAAATTTTTAGTTGATACAATCATAGCCGATTCTTTTACTCAAACAATTCCAAAAAAATATATTGGAATAAAAGAAATAAATAAAGAAGTTCCTCGTTGGTCATACAAATTAATCGATGATATAGAACAATATAAAAAACAAATTGAAAAAAACGTAGTGGTAGATCATCAAATTCGCTCAAGAAAAGCTAAACGTGTAGTAATTTATACGGATAAGCAAGAGAATACCGAGAATCCTTCTCCTAATACCGTGGATAAGTCGGAACAACCAGGCGAAATCGCTTTGATACGTTATTCCCAACAATCCGATTTTCGTCGAGATATAATCAAGGGTTCCATGCGTGTTCAAAGACGTAAAATAGTTATTTGGAAATTGTTTCAAGCAAATATACATTCCCCTCTTTTTTTAAACAGAATAGATAAATCTTATTTTGTTAATTTTTCCAAATTAATTAAACTAATTTTTCAAAACTGGATGGGAAAAACCCCAGAATTAAAAAATTCTGATTATAAAGATGAAGAATTAAAGGAGAAGAAAAAAAGGGAAAAGGCCGAAATAGAGGAAGAAAAAAGAAAAGAACAAATACGAATAGACATAGCCGAAGCCTGGGATACCATTCCATTTGCTCAAATAATAAGGGGTTTAATGTTAATAACTCAGTCAATTATTAGAAAATATATTCTATTGCCTTTATTGATAATAGCAAAAAATATCGGCCGTATATTATTATTCCAATCTCCTGAGTGGGCTGAAGATTTCAACGAGTGGAATAATGAAATGCATGTTAAATGTACCTATAATGGTGTTCAATTATCAGAAACAGAATTTCCTAAAAACTGGTTAACAGATGGTATTCAGATAAAGATATTATATCCGTTCTGTCTAAAACCTTGGCACAAATCTAGGACTTCTCGTCGAGCTCTAATAAAACAAAAAGAACAAAATGAAAAAGAAAATTATTGTTTTTTAACAGTTTGTGGAACGGAAACTGACTTTCTGTTTGGTCCGTCCCGAAAACACCCTCCTTTTTTTCAACCTATTTTTAAACAACTCAGAAAAAAAAGGCGAAAATTTAGAAAAAACCGTTACCGTTTTGGAATTCTAAAAGTTATCAACGAAAAATTAGAATTTTTTCTAAAATCCTCAAATGAAACAAAAAATCGGATTATTGAAATCTTTCTATTTTTAACAAAAAAAAGAAAAAAAATGTCAACCATAAATCCAGTTCCCCTAGTTGGATTGAGAGAAGAATCTAGTGAAAGGAAAAAAGAAAAAGATCCGAAAATGAATAATCATATGATTCATGAATCATCCATTCAAACCCGATTTCTGAATTGGACAAATTCTTCAGTAACAGAACAAAAAATAAAAGATCTGGCTAATAGAACAAGGACAATTAAAAATAAAATAGAAAAAATTTCAAAAGACAATATTAAAATAAACAGTATTCTTAACAAAACACATTATGGTACTAAAAGATTTGAATCGCCCCAAAATATGGGTCAAGTATTAAAAAGAAAAAATGCTCGATTAATCCATAAATCCAATTATATTTTGAAATTCTTTAGGGAAAGAATATACATAGATATATTTCTATATATTAGAAATATTCCCAGAATTAATACACAACTTTTTCTTGAATCAACAAAAAGGTGGATTGATAAATCCAGTTACAATAATGAAACAAATCATGAAAGGAGTGATAAGACAAATATTAATATAATTCAATTTATTTCGACTATAAAAAAAGCATTTTTGCCTTTTCTTAATAATAGTAATATTAATAAGAATTCAAAGATTTTTTCTGATTTTTCTTTTTTGTCACAAGCCTATGTATTTTACCAATTATCCCAAGCCAAAATTTTTAACTTAAGATCTGTCCTTCAGTATCCTGGAATATCTTTATTTCTTAAAAATGAAATAAAAGATTATTTTGTAACCCAAGGGATAACTCATTCTGAGCTACATACTCAAAAACTTCCGAATTCTGGAATAAACCAATGGAAAAACTGGTTAAAATCGAAAAATAATTATCACTACGATTTACCTCAAATAAAATGGTCTCGACTAGTACCACAAAAATGGCGAAATAGAGTAACTGAACATTGTGAGGTTGAAAATAGAAATTTACAACAAAACAAAAGGAATTCATATCAAAAAGAACAATTAATTAATTACAAAAAAAATAATTCTGAAAACCATTTATTGTTATTGCCAGATCAGAAATCTAATTTTACAAAGAACTATAGATATGATGTCTTATCATCTAAATTTTTTTATTATGAAGATACGAACGATTCATATAGATATAGTTATGGGATACCATTCGAAGTAAATAAAAACCAAGAATTTTCGTATATTTATAATTACAAAATAAATAAAGACAAATTAATTGACATGTGGTGGAATATTCCTATCAGTAATTATTTAGGAATAAATAATATTATGGATAGAGAGAAAAATACAGATAGAAAATATTTGGATTTTAAAATTATCTATTTTTGTCTTAGAAAGAAAGTCGACATTGAGGCCTGGGTCCATATCAGTACTAGCATGAATGAAAATACAACAACTGAATCTAAGACTAAGAGTTATCAAATTGTTGATAAAATAGATAAGAAAGGTCTTTTTTATCGCACAATTTATCAAGAAATCAATCGATGCCATCAAAAAAAAAACTTTTTTGATTGGATGGGAATGAATGAAGAAATACTAAGTCGTCCCATATCAAAGCTGGAATCTTGGTTTTTCTCTGAATTTGTCTTATTTTATAATGCATATAAAATGAAACCTTGGATTATACCCATTAATTTTCTTTTTTCAAATTCTAATGGAAGTGAAAATTTGAATGAAAATAAAAACATCACTAGAAATAAAAAAACGAATACTTTTATACAATCAAATGAAAAAAAATCGTTTGAATTAAAGAACGGTAATCAAGACGAAAACGAAATCGTAATTTCAATGGATCCCGAGTCCAATGTCCAAAAAAAATCTGAATCTGTTCTATCAAATCGACAAAAAGATATTGAAAAAGATTATATAGGATCAGATATGACAATGCCTAGAAAGAGACAAAAACCTAAGAGTACTAAAAGAATAGGGCTCAGTTTCTTACTGAAAAAATATTTGCTTTTTCAATTGAGATGGGGTAATTCTTTGAATCAAAAACTGATCAATAATATCAAAGTATATTGTCTCCAGCTTAGATTGATAAATCCAATAGAAATTACTATAGCCTCTCTAGAAAGAAAAGAATTGAGTATGGATATAATGCTGCTTAATAAAGATTTAACTCTTAAAGACTTGATAAAAAAGGGGATATTGATTGTTGAACCGATTCGTCTGTCTGTAAAAGACGATGGACTATTTATTTTGTATCAAACCATATGTATTTCATTGGTTCATAAGAGTAAACACCAAAATAATCAAAGAAGATACAGTGAAAATCTTGATAAAAAAAAATTGGATTTGCTTGCTCCTGAAAATATTTTATCGCCCAGACATCGTAGAGAATTGAGAATTCTAATTTGTTTGAATTCAAAAAATAATAATGGTATGAATACAAACCCAATACGAAATCGGGTAAAAAACTGTAGTCAATTTTTTGATAAAAACAAAGATTTTGGTCAAGATAAAAATACACTTAGAAAATTAAAATTTATTCTTTGGCCCAATTATCGATTAGAAGATTTAGCTTGTATGAATCGTTGTTGGTTTGATACTAATAACGGGAGTCGTTTTAGTATATTAAGAATGCATATGTATCCACAATTTAAAATTCATTTATGATACATTTGTCTTATGGATTCCCTATCATTTAGATAAATAGGTGAACACACGTCTTGTCGTACATTCAATTTCGATACATGATACTAATTCGATAACGTATTAATTAGATCCAGAAAAAAATCAAGATAATTTTCTTTAGTAAGTTTCTTTGATAAAATGAATCAATAAGGTATTGTGTATACCAGATTTAAATAGCTGGCATTATTATTACTGATCAATAAAATTCCATATTTGCTAAAACTAAAAAAAAAGGTAAGGAAGGTTAAAAATTTATGAAAAAAAATTCATTCATATCTGTTATTTCGCATGAAAAAAAAGAAGAAAACAGTGGGTCCGTTGAATTTCAAGTATATTGTTTTACCAATAAGATACGAAGACTTACTTCCCATTTGGAATTGCACAAAAAAGACTATTCATCTCAGAGAGGTCTACGAAAAATTCTGGGAAAACGTCAACGACTGCTGGCTTATTTGTCAAATAAAAATGGAGTACGTTATAAAGAATTAATCAGTCAATTGAACATTCGAGAACTAAAAACACGTTAATTTGCCGAGTCATTTTGAATTATTTGATTTATTAGATCTTGAATTTTGATGAACTTCTTTTTTTTGTTTTCAGCAATTCATGGAAAAATGAATTTGTCAAAGAATGAATCGGGGAAAAACCTATGACTGTACCAATTACCAGAAAAGATCTCATGATAGTCAATATGGGCCCTCACCATCCATCAATGCATGGCGTTCTCCGACTCATCGTTACTTTAGACGGTGAAGATGTTATTGATTGCGAACCAATAGTGGGTTATTTACACAGAGGTATGGAAAAAATTGCGGAAAACCGAACAATTATACAATATCTGCCTTATGTAACACGTTGGGATTATTTAGCTACTATGTTCACAGAAGCAATAACTGTAAATGGACCGGAACAATTGGGAAATATTCAAGTACCTAAAAGAGCTAGCTATATCAGAGTAATTATGTTGGAGTTAAGTCGTATAGCTTCTCATTTGTTATGGCTCGGCCCTTTTATGGCAGATATTGGCGCACAGACCCCCTTTTTTTATATTTTCAGAGAAAGAGAATTAATATATGATTTATTCGAAGCTGCCACCGGTATGAGAATGATGCATAATTATTTTCGTATTGGAGGAGTAGCTGCCGATCTACCTTATGGATGGATAGATAAATGTTTAGATTTTTGTGATTATTTTTTAATAGGGCTTGCTGAATACCAAAAACTTATTACACGAAATCCCATTTTTTTAGAACGAGTTGAGAACGTGGGCATTATTGGGGGGGAAGAAGCAATAAATTGGGGTTTATCAGGACCAATGCTACGAGCTTCCGGAATACAATGGGATCTTCGTAAAGTTGATCATTATGAGTGTTATGACGAATTTGATTGGGAAGTTCAATGGCAAAAAGAAGGAGATTCATTAGCTCGTTATTTAATACGAATCGGCGAAATGGTAGAATCGGTAAAAATTATTCAACAAGCTCTAGAAGGAATTCCAGGGGGTCCCTATGAAAATTTAGAAATCCGACGCTTTAATAGGATAAAATCTCCTGAATGGAATGATTTTGAATATCGATTCATTAGTAAAAAGCCATCCCCCGCTTTTGAATTGTCGAAACAAGAACTTTATGCAAGAGTCGAAGCCCCAAAGGGTGAATTAGGAATATTTTTGATAGGAGATCAGAGTGTTTTTCCTTGGAGATGGAAAATTCGCCCGCCAGGATTTATCAATTTGCAAATTCTTCCTCAGTTAGTTAAAAAAATGAAATTGGCTGATATTATGACGATACTAGGTAGCATAGATATCATTATGGGAGAAGTTGATCGTTGACATGATAATTGATATAACCGAAGTACAAGCTATCAATTCTTTTTCCAGACTGGAATCCTTAAAAGAGGTTTTTGAGACTATATGGATGCTTTTCCCCATTTTGATTCTCGTATTGGGAATCATAATAGGTGTACTAGTAATTGTATGGTTAGAAAGAGAAATATCCGCGAGTATACAACAACGTATTGGACCCGAATATGCCGGCCCTTTGGGAATTCTTCAAGCTCTAGCGGACGGAACAAAACTACTTTTTAAAGAGAATCTTATTCCATCTAGAGGGGATACACATTTATTTAGTATCGGACCTTCTATAGCAGTCATATCAATTCTAATAAGTTATTCAGTAATTCCTTTTGGTTCTCGCCTTGTTCTAGCCGATCTCAGTATTGGGGTTTTTTTATGGATCGCTATTTCAAGTATTGCTCCCATTGGACTTCTTATGTCAGGATATGGATCAAATAATAAATATTCCTTTTTAGGTGGTCTACGGGCTGCTGCCCAATCAATTAGTTATGAAATACCCTTAGCTCTATGTGTGTTATCAATATCTCTACGTGTGATTCGTTAAGACATAGGTCTTCACTTTCCCCATTTCTTTTTAGGTTTCTAAGAATAAAAAAATGTATTGAATAGTATCTGAATTTTTTTATTCACTGATCGGATTGATAAACTAAACCAGATAGTTAGATGAGTGAAAGAAAACAGCTTGGAAATTTGCAGTATAAAAATGGAATCTCATTGCCTATGTACAAGGGTTAAACAAAAATAAACATAAGAAGTCAACCCCAAGATTGGTTAATTATTTATCACGACTTGAAGCGGGTTGAGAAGAACAATTCTATGGAGTTTTTACTATATTTTTTTATATGTATTACGATATATGACATGAATTACCATGGAGATTGAAAACAAATGAGTGGAAGATTAGGAACACCAAAGTACACAAAGGATTTGTAATAGAGATTATGTAAGTTATCCGAAGAGATATTTTTACATAAAAGAAATCCTAATTGAGGCTTTAAATTGGTAGAAATGATTAAGTAGTACTCTCAAAAATTCCGATCCAGAGTATGCTCCTAGCCACGGATTAAGTGAATGACTATCAGGAACGAAGTAATCCTTTACTTTTTTATTTCAAGCCTAAATACAAGAAATAAGAGAGACAAAAAAAATAGATAATATTAATCTAAAAATATATCTAAATGTAATTGCAAATCTAAATGTAATTGCAAAAAAGATCTTTTTCCGGTATCCATATTCATAGAAAGGATATTTTTGTCATGGTATAAATCATGAATGAATAGTTAATTCTTTTTCGGAATCGAAAATAACAAGACTAAGGTGAAATTTTTATTGATAAAAAAGCGTATTTTATTCAAGGATTAAGTTATTACTCAATAAAAAAATGGAAATTTTTCAAAATTAAAATAAAGGATGAGATCAATTCCGAAGCACTTTTTATAGTATAGCAGACAGAATTTCATTGGTTTAATTCAGGGTTTTTCGATTGATTTTCACTTTATTTCTTCTCCAAACAGAAAAAATATCGAATCAGTCCTTACCTTAAATTTATTTATGGCTCTTGAGGAGCCGTATGAGGTGAAAATCTCATGTACGGTTCTGTAATAGCGATGACGAGAGTGATCTTATTATCGACTATGATTATCTAACAGTTCAAGTACAGTTGATATAGTTGAGGCGCAGTCAAAATATGGTTTTTGGGGATGGAATTTGTGGCGGCAACCTATAGGGTTTATTGTTTTTATAATTTCTTCTCTAGCAGAATGCGAGAGATTGCCTTTTGATTTACCAGAAGCAGAAGAAGAATTAGTAGCAGGTTATCAAACCGAATATTCAGGTATTAAATTTGGTTTATTTTATGTTGCGTCTTATCTAAATTTACTAATCTCTTCACTATTTGTAACCGTCCTTTACTTGGGTGGTTGGAATTTCTCTATTCCATATATATTCATATCTGAGTTTTTTGAAATAAATAAGGTAGATGGAGTCTTTGAAACAACACTTGGTATTTTCATTACATTAGCTAAAACTTTTTTGTTCTTGTTCATTCCTATCACAACAAGATGGACTTTACCTAGACTGAGAATGGACCAATTATTAAATCTTGGATGGAAATTTCTTTTACCTATTTCTTTAGGTAATCTATTATTAACAACTTCGTCCCAACTCCTTTCATTATAAATTCTAAAAAAAAAAGAATATTTGATATTCACTAGAATTTAATTCAGAACTTATCACAAACAAGAGAAAGAAACAAAATCTTATTTTTTTATTGATATTTACTATATGTTCCCTATGGTAACTGGGTTCATCAATTATGGTCAACAAACAATACGCGCGGCAAGGTACATTGGTCAAAGTTTTATGATTACCCTATCCCACGCTAACCGTTTACCTGTAACTATTCAATATCCTTATGAAAAGTTGATCACATCGGAACGTTTTCGCGGTCGAATTCACTTTGAATTTGATAAATGCATTGCTTGTGAAGTATGTGTTCGTGCATGTCCTATAGATTTACCCGTTGTTGATTGGAAATTGGAAATGGATATTCGAAAGAAACGGTTGCTTAATTACAGTATTGATTTCGGAATTTGTATATTTTGTGGTAATTGTGTTGAGTATTGTCCAACAAATTGTTTATCAATGACTGAAGAATATGAGCTTTCAACTTATGATCGTCACGAATTAAATTATAATCAAATAGCTCTGGGTCGTTTACCAATATCAATAACCGATGATTATACAATTCGAACAATTTTTAATTTGCCTCAAACAAAAGAGAAATCCCGGGATTGAAGAACAATTCCCAATTATTAAGATTCTTTATTTTTTTGAATTTTAAAAGTTTTTTTTCTTGTTCAATAAATAAAAATTCTTATTCCTATTGATTGGTGAAAATCGCAACTTTAATTTGTATTTAAAATCTGTTTACTTTAATAATTTTCAATAGTTTTAGTTGTGAATTACCCATTATCCTTTCAGATGAAAACGAATGCGATGGGTCTAATAACTTTACTTATATTAAGTCATAGATATTAAGATTTAACAATTAGCAACGAATAAACTTTTTTTTCCTGTTCAAGTCAATAAGATCATGAAAAATTCTGATTTTTTTATCTCGTATTTTATATATAATGGATTTACCTGGACCAATACATGATTTTCTTTTAGTTTTTCTTGGGTTAGTTCTTATATTAGGGGGTCTAGGAGTGGTATTATTTACCAATCCAATTTTTTCTGCTTTTTCACTGGGATTGGTTCTTGTTTGTATATCTTTATTCTATATTCTAGCAAACTCCCATTTTGTAGCTTCTGCACAACTTCTTATTTATGTAGGAGCTATAAATGTATTAATAATATTTTCTGTAATGTTCATGAATGGTCCAGAATATGACAAAAATTTTCATCTGTGGACTGTTGGAGACGGGATTACTTCATTGGTTTGTACAAGTCTTTTTGTTTCATTAACTATTACTATTCTAAATACGTCCTGGTATGGGATTATTTGGACTACAAAATCAAACCAGATTTTAGAACAAGATTTGATAAATACTAGTCAACAAATTGGAATTCATTTATCAACCGACTTTTTTCTTCCATTTGAACTCATTTCAATAATTCTTTTAGTTTCTTTAATAGGTGCAATTGCGGTGGCTCGTCAATAATACTAATTCATTTTTTAAATTAGCAATCCAAAAAAAAAATCCGATTTTATCATTATCATATTCATTTTTATTCAATTCTATTCGAATTGCTTTAGAAACTTTTAGTTCAAGTTATAATTAGCCCACTTTTTGCTTTTAATTTCTTCTATTCTAACTTATTATATTTTAGTCAATCAAATTGGTTTAATTGTTGTTCATATTGAAATGAATAAAGGTTAATAAGGAGCTGGTCAATGATACTCGAACATGTACTTGTTTTGAGTGCTTTTTTATTTTCTATCGGGATTTTTGGATTAGTCACGAGCCGAAATTTGGTTCGGGCTCTTATGTGTCTTGAACTTCTATTGAATGCAGTTAATCTAAATTTTGTAACATTTTCTGATTTTTTTGATAGTCGCCAATTAAAAGGAAACATTTTTTCAATTTTCGTTATAGCTATTGCAGCCGCTGAGGCAGCTATTGGACTGGCTATTGTTTCTTCAATTTATCGTAACAGAAAATCAATTCGTATCAATCAATCAAATTTATTGAATAAATAGTTTCATAGTATTGTTTTTTAACTTTATTATTATTTTTTAATTTTCTAAAATTAAAAAAATGGAAATTTGAATATTTTTTAATATTCATCAATTCCAATTAGATTACTAGATATTCCACTTTAAACATATACTTTTAAAAATAGAAGAAATCAAAGTATTTTGGTCCTCTTTTCCATTTCCCCATTTTATATTTATTTTCTAATATTCTAAGAAATATCCGATCCAATCCAGAAGTCGATTGATTCAAAGAATTCTGGGAAATCATTGATTCGTCTAGTAATTAAATTGTCTGGTATTTGAATATGTATTTCATTTACTTTACTAGAACTAGATCGAAAATTAATGAAGTTAAAAAAAAATTATAAATCCAATGTCACATTCAGTTAAGATTTATGATACATGTATAGGATGTACTCAATGTGTACGAGCTTGCCCTACAGATGTATTAGAAATGATACCTTGGGATGGATGTAAGGCTAAACAAATAGCTTCTGCTCCAAGAACAGAGGATTGCGTTGGTTGTAAAAGATGTGAATCCGCCTGTCCAACCGATTTTTTAAGCGTTCGAGTTTATTTATGGCATGAAACAACTCGCAGTATGGGTCTAGGTTATTAATACATTTTAGAAAATTCCATTTGAATCCATTTATTCTATTTATTCTATTTGGATTTTTTTTACCGACAAAAACCCGTACCTAAAAAGAAATGAATTTCTTTTTAGGTACGGGTTTTTTTGGCCCAAGTGTATCTTGTCTTTACCACGAATCATTTTCCTTGGTTAACAACAATTGTAGTTTTGCCCATATTTGCGGGTTCTTTAATTTTCTTATTTCCTTATAGGGGAAATAAGGTTATTAGATGGTATACTATGTGTATATCTGTTTTAGAGCTCCTTCTAACGACCTATGCATTTTGTTATCATTTCCAACCGGATGATCCATTAATCCAAATGGCAGAAGATTATAAATGGATCAACTTTTTTGATTTCCATTGGAGATTAGGAATCGATGGACTTTCGATAGGTCCTATTTTACTGACAGGATTCATTACTACTTTAGCTACTCTGGCGGCTTGGCCAGTTACTAGGGATTCTCGATTATTCCATTTCTTGATGTTAGCAATGTACAGTGGCCAAATAGGATCATTTTCGTCCCGAGATCTTTTACTTTTTTTTATAATGTGGGAATTAGAATTAATTCCTGTTTACCTACTTTTATCCATGTGGGGAGGAAGGAAACGTCTCTATTCCGCTACTAAATTTATTTTGTATACTGCAGGGGGTTCCATTTTTCTATTAATGGGAGTTTTGAGTGTTAGTTTATATGGTTCTAATGAACCAACATTAAATTTGGAAACATTAGTTAATCAATCATATCCTGTGGCATTAGAAATAATCTTCTATATTGGATTTTTTATTGCTTTTGCTGTCAAATTACCAATTATACCTTTACATACATGGTTACCGGATACCCACGGAGAAGCACATTATAGTACTTGTATGCTTTTAGCCGGAATCTTATTAAAAATGGGAGCATATGGATTGGTTCGAATTAATATGGAATTATTACCTCATGCTCATTCTATATTTTCTCCTTGGTTAATGATAATAGGTACAATGCAAATAATCTATGCAGCTTTAACATCTCCCGGACAACGTAATTTAAAAAAAAGAATAGCCTATTCCTCTGTCTCTCACATGGGTTTCATAGTTATAGGAATTAGTTCTATAACCGATACGGGGCTTAATGGGGCCATTTTACAAATAATTTCTCATGGATTTATTGGTGCTGCACTTTTTTTCTTAGCGGGAACTAGTTACGATAGGACCCGTCTTGTTTATCTCGACGAAATGGGCGGAATAGCGATTCCAATGCCAAAAATATTCACACTCTTCAGTAGCTTTTCAATGGCATCCCTTGCATTACCAGGTATGAGTGGTTTCATTGCAGAATTAATAGTATTTTTTGGAATAATTACCAGCCAAAAATATCTTTTAATAACAAAAATACTAATTACTTTTGGAATGGCAATTGGAATGATATTAACTCCTATTTATTCATTATCTATGTCACGTCAAATGTTCTATGGATATAAATTATTTAATATTACAAACTCTTCTTTTTT